ATTCTATTTAGATATGGTATAGACCTAATTCTTATACAAAGAAAACTCTTTTGCTTCACTTTGTCTCGTTTTCTCTAGAATCTCTAGAAAAAAGAATTGCTCTATCCTTTATTTAAGGATAGTCAGAAACTATTAAATAAAAAAGAAAATACTTACTATTAATTAAATTTGATTAGAACCTAATTAAAATAGGATTACTAATGTATGCATCCTAATGAGGAATAATACTAAAAAAAACTCTATTGCAGAATTATGAAACAGAATATCCTGTTTTATTATTTACTCTTTCTTTTTATTTTCTTTCGATTTTTTCTTTTTCAAGTAGATCTATTTAGATAATGTCCATTTTTACATAATGTATATTTATAGTAATATACTTCAAACAAAATAGGAATTCGCAAAATGGAGAAAATAGTTGCAGTCATTATAGGAAAGTCTAGGGACTTAGGGCATATCCTATTTTATTTGAAGAAGGATGGAATTCAAATCAGATAAGGGATCTTTCCTTCTATTGATTAGATCGAAATTATTGATTAGATCGAAATTCTTTTTTCTTTTCCTGTCTCTATGATTTTCGATAAATGAGCCTATGGTAATGCTTGTCTCTCTATTCTAGGGCGTAAGCGACCATCGAGTCTATAAATAAGTTCGAATAAGGAAAAGAAAACTATACTAAAGGAAACATAGGATATCCATCCTAAAAGGATATCCATCCTAAAATCTAAAAAAAAGACATATATATTAGTAGGGCTATACGGATTCGAACCGTAGACCTTCTCGGTAAAACAGATCAAACGGATTATTATCGAAATGATTCGAACTGTTTCAAAGACCCAACATGCATTTTTCTGCATTGGGCTCTTTCATCAACTGATGTAAAGATCAGTTAATCCGCCATAGTTTTTCTTTACGGAAAGATAATAAGATGGCTCCCTGTGCTCTGATTGATTTATTTCTATTATGATCTATCTAGGAGCAATACCAAAGTGTTTCAAAGGAGGATTACCTTGACTTAGGTCTGCCTTCGGCCTAAATTAAATCAACCTAAGTGGAATGGAGTCTCTATCGTTCCGCTGCAAGAGTTGACTATGAGACTTCATACACCTTAAAGTTCATAGAACGAAAAGAAGTTTTTTGGAGGCCCTTATCCTCATTATGCCTAGCATTGAGTGGGCTGGATATTTACCTTATCAACTAGCAAATCAATAGGGGTTCTATTTGATTAGGCGCCAGAATTGGCACCCGAATCGGACTGAACCGACTGTTTGTCAGGCTACTGTTCTCCTATTCTCTCGAATCCATGAAGTAAGACATTGATTTTGCAATAAGGTCAATTATGTTCATTGCATAATAAATTCCCTTGAAAAGCATTGGCGCACGTGTAAGCGAGTTGCTCTACCGAACTGAGCTATAGCCCTTGTCGGAGATATCTTAACATATAGATAATTTCTTGTCAAGATGAATATTCTATAATGCCATAGGATATCCCTTTGATCTATTTACTACATACCAATAACGGAATACCATCCCAATACCAATAATCGAGTGGTATTGCTTATAAAAAGGATTCGATCTATAATCGATCGAAGTAATGCGGCTTCTTTTGGGATGATAAATTGCCTACTTAACTCAGTGGTTAGAGTACTGCTTTCATACGGCGGGAGTCATTGGTTCAAATCCAATAGTAGGTAGGTAGGTAGAAAAATTACTAGATAGCATTGGACTTACTTCGCTTCGCTATCTAATAACTTTTTCTACCCTTCTTTCCTTTTTCTTTGTATCAACGAAACCTTTGGATTATCTTCAATTGGATGGGGGAATCCAATTGATAGCCTCGACTCGTATCCTAGCCCGTTTGAGAGCTAGCTTTGCTTCAACCAATTCTTTCGTACCCTCAGCTCTACTCAAGTTAGCTTCGGCTATTTCAAGTGCCTGTTGAGCTTCTTCTGGATCAATGTCACTACCCAGTTCTGCATCATTTCCTAAAATGATGATCTCATTATTAACTATTCTCGCAAAACCACTCCACAAAACCGCCGTTAACCATTGGTCGTTGAGGAGGCGTATTCTCAAAGGACCCATATCTACAGCTGTGTTAATGGGGGCGTGGTTTGGTAATACACCAATTTGGCCGCTATTAGTAGGTAAAATGATTTCTTTCACTTCACAATCCCAAATAATTCGTTTAGGAGTCAGTACATAAAGATTTAATTTCATTTCTTCAATTTGTTCTCCTCTTCTAAGTTTATAGCTTTCGTGCTAGCTTCATCGATGGTCCCCACCAAATAAAAAGCCTGTTCGGGTAGGCCATCTAATTCTCCGGAAAGGATTAGTTGAAACCCCCTAATTGTTTCTGCAAGACTAACATACTTTCCTGGGGAACCGGTAAAAACTTCTGCCACAAAGAACGGTTGTGATAAGAACCGCTCAATTTTTCGTGCTCTTGCTACAGTTAAACGATCCTCCTCCGATAATTCATCCAACCCAAGAATTGCAATAATGTCCTGAAGTTCCTTGTAACGCTGTAAAGTTTCTTTAACTCTTTGCGCAGTTTCATAATGGTCCTTGCCAACGATCCGAGGCTGTAACATAGTTGAGGTTGAATCTAAAGGGTCTACTGCGGGATAAATACCCTTGGAAGCTAATCCTCTGGAAAGTACGGTAGTAGCGTCCAAATGCGCAAATGTTGTGGCAGGAGCAGGGTCGGTCAAATCGTCTGCAGGTACATAAACAGCTTGGATCGAAGTTATCGATCCTTTGTTGGTAGAAGCAATTCTTTCTTGTAAAGAACCCATTTCTGTACTAAGGGTAGGTTGATAACCCACTGCGGAGGGCATTCTCCCTAATAAGGCGGATACCTCCGATCCTGCTTGAACAAAACGAAAGATATTATCGATGAATAAAAGCACGTCTTGCTTATTAACATCTCGGAAATATTCTGCCATAGTTAGGGCAGTTAACCCAACTCTCATACGAGCTCCCGGCGGTTCATTCATTTGTCCATACACTAGAGCTACCTTTGATTCCTCAATATTTTTTTCATTAATTACTCCAGATTCTTTCATTTCCATATAAAGATCATTTCCTTCCCGAGTCCGTTCCCCTACTCCGCCAAATACGGATACGCCTCCATGAGCTTTAGCAATGTTATTGATTAATTCCATGATGAGTACTGTTTTACCTACTCCTGCTCCCCCAAATAGTCCGATTTTTCCTCCACGCCGATAAGGAGCTAAAAGATCGACCACCTTAATACCTGTTTCAAAAATAGATAATTTCGTATCTAACTCAATAAAGGCAGGCGCGGATCTATGAATAGGGAATGTTGCACTAGTATCTACAGGACCCAAATTGTCAATAGGCTCCCCAAGAACGTTAAAAATTCGTCCGAGAGTAGCTCCACCGACCGGAACACTAAGAGGAGCTCCTGTGTCAATCACTTCCATTCCTCTCATCAACCCCTCTGTAGCACTCATAGCTACAGCTCTAACTCGATTATTTCCTAATAATTGTTGTACCTCACAAGTCACATTAATTTGCTTATCGGCAGTGTCCCGACTCTTGACTATCAAAGCGTTATAAATATAAGGCAACTTGCCCGGGGGAAAAGTGATATCTAGCACGGGTCCAATAATTTGATCAATACGTCCTGCATTTTTTTCTTCAATTGTGGAAACCCCGGGACGCGAAGTAGTAGAATTGGTTCTCATAATTATCACATAATTATAAAAAAAAGGAATTTGTCGAAATTTTTCTTTTTTTATTTCTTGTTGAATAATGCCAAATCAAATAAAAAAAATATCCAAAAATAAAAAAGTTAAAATGAAATGAATTAGTTAATTCAATAAAAAAGAAAAGGGGACTAGCACTTGATTTCGTTGCCTAAGCGAATCCCATTCACTTGTTTACTCATGGAATGAGTCCGGTGGAAAGTTCAATCAATCTTTTTTTTTTCATAGACATTTTTCCTTTTGTCAAGGATCTTTGCCTCTTCTACTTTCCTGTCTAGGACTTCGATATATAAAATATATACTACTGTGAAGCATAGATTGCTGTCAACAGAGAATTTTCTTAGTAGTTAGGTATTTAGATTCAAAATAAGAAAGGGGCCTATTAAGATAAGAATTTCTAAAATCCTAAAATAAGGATTAAGGGATTAGTTTGGGTTGCGCTATATCTATTAAAGAGTATACAATAATGATGGATTTGGTGAATCAAATCTATGGTTTAATAATGAACCATGTTAACTTACCATAACAATAACTCAATTCCTATAGTGGAATTCCTATAGGATAGAACATATACAGGGTGTACGCATTATATATGAATGAAACATATTCATTAACTTAAGCATACTCCCTTTTTTATTTAATGAGTTGATATTAATTGAATATCTTTTTTTTTTAGATTTTTGCAAAGGTTTCATTTACGCTTAGTCCATATCGAGTAGACCCTGTCGTTGTGAGAATTCTTAATTCATGAGTTGTAGGGAGGGACTTATGTCACCACAAACAGAAACTAAAGCAGGTGTTGGATTTCAAGCTGGTGTTAAAGATTATAAATTGACTTACTACACTCCGGAATACGAAACCAAGGATACTGATATCTTGGCAGCATTCCGAGTAACTCCTCAGCCCGGGGTTCCGCCTGAAGAAGCAGGGGCTGCAGTAGCTGCGGAATCTTCTACTGGTACATGGACAACTGTTTGGACTGATGGACTTACCAGTCTTGATCGTTACAAAGGACGATGCTATCACATCGAACCCGTTCCTGGGGAAGACAGTCAATATATCTGTTATGTAGCTTATCCATTAGATCTATTTGAAGAGGGTTCTGTTACTAACATGTTTACTTCCATTGTGGGTAACGTATTTGGTTTCAAAGCCCTACGTGCTCTACGTTTGGAGGATCTACGAATTCCTCCTGCTTATGCAAAAACTTTCCAAGGTCCGCCTCATGGTATCCAAGTTGAAAGGGATAAGTTGAACAAGTATGGTCGTCCTTTATTGGGATGTACTATTAAACCAAAATTGGGATTATCTGCAAAAAATTACGGTAGAGCATGTTATGAGTGTCTACGTGGTGGACTTGATTTTACCAAAGATGATGAAAACGTAAACTCACAACCATTTATGCGCTGGAGAGACCGTTTTGTCTTTTGTGCCGAAGCAATTTATAAAGCACAAGCTGAAACCGGCGAAATCAAGGGGCATTACTTGAATGCGACTGCAGGTACATGCGAAGAAATGATTAAGAGAGCTGTATTTGCGAGGGAATTAGGGGTTCCTATTATAATGCATGATTACATAACTGGAGGATTCACCGCAAATACTAGTTTGGCTCATTATTGCCGCGACAACGGCCTACTTCTTCACATTCACCGAGCAATGCATGCAGTTATTGATAGACAGAAGAATCATGGTATACATTTCCGTGTATTAGCTAAAGCATTGCGTATGTCTGGGGGAGATCATATCCACTCCGGTACAGTAGTAGGTAAGTTAGAAGGGGAACGCGAAATGACTTTAGGTTTTGTTGATTTATTGCGCGATGATTATATTGAAAAAGATCGTTCTCGCGGTATCTTTTTCACGCAGGACTGGGTATCCATGCCAGGTGTTATACCGGTGGCTTCAGGGGGTATTCATGTTTGGCATATGCCAGCTCTGACCGAAATCTTTGGAGATGATTCCGTATTACAATTTGGTGGAGGAACTTTAGGACATCCTTGGGGGAATGCACCAGGTGCAGCAGCTAATCGGGTGGCTTTAGAAGCCTGTGTACAAGCTCGTAACGAAGGGCGCGATCTTGCTCGTGAAGGTAATGAAATTATCCGAGCAGCTTGCAAATGGAGTCCTGAACTAGCCGCAGCTTGTGAAGTATGGAAAGCGATCACATTCGACTTCAAGCCGGTAGATACCATCGATGAAGAAGCGAAAGAAGTAGAGAAAAAATAAGTTACCAAATGCAGTAATTCTTCTTTATTCTTCTAATTGATTGCAATTAAATTTGGCTCGATCTTTTAAAAGATCGAGCCAAATTTAAATATATCTTGATATGATCATGAGACTTGCCAAATCGAGATTCTTCTATTCTATATATCTAGAATATAGAAAGGTATAATACAATAAACAAATACAAATCAAAAGGAGAGTATTATCATACGATAATGGAATCAAATACAGGGTATTCTGAAAGAGGTATTTCTTTCATTTTCATAATTGCTTTCTTTTGAATCCAATTTCAAGTTCCATTAGAAAGATACAAAGGCCATGAGAATGGAAAAATAAAAATCAAATTATCCATTCCATTCATTTTTTTAGAGATATAGAATACTTTTATAGAATACTTTAGTTAGTATTATTTATCGATAATAAATCTTTATTTTGCAAACTCAAAAATACAATAGTCAATATTCCTTATAATCGATATACTTAATTATATCATAAGAATCTTAAGATATATTTTGAATAGATAGAAATAGTAAATTGGAATTGAGACACCTATTCTATGACAGATTTAAACTTACCCTCTATTTTCGTGCCTTTAGTAGGCTTAGTATTTCCGGCAATTGCAATGTCTTCTTTATTTCTTTATGTGCAGAAAAATAAGATTGTCTAGAACCGACGGGACCTAATTTGCTCAATGTATTTCCAGGATCATAATACAAATATTTTTTAGTGTAAGTAATATATTAATATGATAGGGTATGTAGCTCTTTCTACACACAAATGAAAAACGTCTATGGATGCGGATATAGGCTACGCGCATCAATGCATACATATGCGTAGCCGAGTATAGCGAGTTTTTTTAAGTGGATGCAGGAATTTTTTTGAATAGAAAGTCAATGTATCTAACCAATTATTTCACAGGAGTACTAGCTGCTGAAGGCGATTTCAGAATCAAAATAAAGTAAAGTCAAAATCATTTAGCTTATTCTCTCAATTTCAATTAACCGCTGCTGGATTTAGTATATCTAATATGAATTGGCGATCAGAACACATATGGATAGAACTTCTAAAAGGTTCTCGAAAAAGAGGTAATTTTTTCTGGGCCTGTATTCTTTTTCTAGGTTCATTAGGATTCTTAGTGGTTGGGGCTTCCAGTTATCTTGGTAAGAATATGATATCCGTACTTCCATCTCAACAAATTCTTTTTTTTCCACAGGGGGTCGTGATGTCTTTTTACGGAATCGCGGGACTATTCATTAGCTCCTATTTGTGGTGCACTATTTTGTGGAATGTAGGCAGTGGTTATGACCTATTTGATAGAAAAGAGGGAATAGTGTGCATTTTTCGTTGGGGATTCCCTGGAATAAAACGTCGCATCTTCCTTCGATTCCTTGTGCGGGATATCCAATCAATTAGAATTCAGGTTAAAGAGGGTCTTTATCCTCGTCGTATCCTTTATATGGAAATACGTGGGCAGGGGGTCATTCCCTTGACTCGTAGTGATGAGAAGTTTTTTACTCCACGAGAAATTGAACAAAAAGCTGCCGAATTGGCCTATTTCTTGCGCGTACCAATTGAAGTATTTTGAGTACCAATTGCAATTTTTTTAATTTTAATTGTAAAGGGATTTTGAGTATTTATCTAAAGGAAGAAACAACCGAGGATAAGAGAAAATTGCTTCTAATTTGTTTTGTCCAAGTGAGGTATATGGCCTAAAATTCTTCCCTTTTCATAGGAAAGAAAGGTTTTTTTTATTCTATTTCTCTATTCCACGCTATTTCCATCTAAGAAAGAACCCAATACAATGAAATTCCACTAGTATACAAAAAGAGAAATAGATACAAACACAAGGTCTCAAACCTTGTTATAGAATTTTTTCTTCAAAAAAAAAGAAATCTCATATAGAGTCCGCGAATCAAGCGGATTCATTAACAACTCAATTTACAGATCAAAAATGAAAAAAAAGAAAGCATTGCCTTCTTTCCTATATCTTGTATTTATCGTACTTTTGCCCTGGGGAGTCTCTTTCTCTTTTAACAAATGTTTGGAACTTTGGATTAAGAATTGGTGGAATACCAGGCAACCTGAAACTCTCTTAACGGATATTCAAGAGAAAAGGATTCTAGAAGGATTCATAGAATTAGAAGAGCTTTTTCTCTTGGACGAAATGATAAAAGAGAAACCGAAGACACATGTACAAAAACCTCCTATAGGAATACACAAGGAAATAATACAATTGGCCAAAATAGATAATGAGGACCATCTCCATATCATTTTGCATTTCTCAACAAATCTAATCTGTTTGGCTATTCTAAGTGGTTCTTTTTTTCTGGGCAAAGAGGAACTTGTCATTTTGAATTCTTGGGTTCAGGAATTCTTCTATAACTTAAATGACTCAATAAAAGCTTTTTTTATTCTTTTAGTTACGGATTTTTTTGTTGGATTTCACTCCACCCGCGGTTGGGAACTACTAATTCGTTGGGTCTACAACGATCTTGGATGGGCTCCTAACGAGCTAATTTTCACTATTTTTGTTTGTAGTTTTCCTGTGATTCTAGACACGTGTTTGAAATTTTGGGTCTTTTTTTGTTTAAACCGCCTATCTCCTTCGCTTGTAGTCATTTATCATTCAATTAGTGAAGCATAATTGGCTTTCCTAATATTAATAAAATTAGCATTTTTCTTCCTTTAGAAAGAAAGCCCTTTTTCTTTTTAGCAAAATTCTTTCTATTTCTACCTGCTCAAGGTATTCATCATTCCAGTACAACTGTTGCAGTAGAATGACAACAGACTCGTGTATAGGGAACTAGATTAACTTAGCTACCTATCTAATTTATTGTAGAAATTCCGGGATCCGCGATTGGACATGGAAAATAGAAATACTTTTTCTTGGTTAAAGGAACAGACGATTCGATCGATTTCTGTATCGATCATGATATACGTAATAACTCGGACATCCATTTCAAATGCATATCCCATTTTTGCGCAGCAGGGTTATGAAAACCCGCGGGAAGCAACTGGACGAATTGTATGTGCCAACTGCCATTTAGCTAATAAGCCCGTGGATATTGAAGTTCCCCAAGCTGTACTTCCCGATACTGTATTTGAAGCAGTTCTTCGAATCCCTTATGATATGCAGCTGAAACAAGTTCTTGCTAATGGGAAAAAGGGAGGGTTGAATGTGGGTGCTGTTCTTATTTTGCCTGAGGGATTCGAATTGGCGCCGCCCGACCGTATTTCTCCTGAGTTGAAAGAAAAGATAGGAAATCTCTCTTTTCAGAGTTATCGTCCCAATAAAAAAAATATTCTTGTGATAGGCCCTGTTCCCGGTAAGAAATATAGTGAAATTGTCTTTCCCATTCTTTCCCCCGATCCCGCTACAAAAAAAGATGTTCATTTCTTAAAATATCCCATATATGTAGGGGGAAACCGAGGAAGGGGACAGATCTATCCCGATGGTAGCAAGAGTAACAATACAGTTTATAATGCTACGTCAACAGGTACAGTAAAAAAAATACTACGTAAAGAAAAGGGGGGATATGAAATATCCATAGTTGATGCGTCGGATGGGCGCCAAGTGATTGATATTATACCTCCCGGGCCAGAACTTCTTGTTTCAGAGGGGGAATCAATCAAGCTTGATCAACCATTAACAAGCAATCCTAATGTGGGAGGGTTTGGTCAGGGGGATGCAGAAATAGTGCTTCAGGATCCATTACGCGTCCAAGGCCTTTTGTTCTTTTTCGCATCTGTTATTTTAGCACAAGTCTTTTTGGTTCTCAAAAAGAAACAGTTTGAAAAGGTTCAATTGTACGAAATGAATTTCTAGATCCCGGGATTTCTTACCATTAAGTTGGTAAAAAGTCTAGATTTCTGGAATTCCATATTTCTATTTCATGCAAAAGAAGAGAATCCAAGGCAGAGGCGAGAACAATAAAAGGAACAAGTCCTTTTAGGAGGAATTGCAGGTCTTCGTAATCCTCTATTGGGCACAAGAAAAAGGTAAAAAAGCCTTTTTCTTGTGTCGATTCTTCTTGTATCGAAGTAAG